CAATAAATTAAGGTTTTGTTGTTATAGAACATGGCATTCTACGGGAGCAATGAATAGGTACGAATAGAGCAAAAGAGGAAATCAAAAAAAATAGTAGAGAAAGATTCTATAAAACTATATACGAATCATCACTCCCCCGCTTTTTTATTTCCTTAATTCTTCATTTGATTAAGGCGAAATTCCTTAAAAACCTCCGCCTTATTTAAAATATCCTGAACAGTTTCTGTAGGTTGAGCACCCTTTTCAAGGAAATATAGAATAGCAGGAACGTTTAAATAAGTTTGATTCTTTATCGGATCATAAAAACCCACCTTTCGAAGATCTCTTCCTTCTCTTCGGGATCGAACATCAATTGCAACGATTCGATAGACGGCTCATTGGGATAGATGTAGATGAATAATACCCCCCTTAGAAACGTACGGGAAGTTTTCTCTTCGTACGGCTCGAGAAAAAATGATTTGAAGTTCTATTTCTGTATAAAATTACAATGGCAAACGGGTCTATAAAATGATCAAAGCAATTCGATTATGCTTTAAATCCCCTTTTTCTTTCTTCCTGAAAAAGAAAAAAAAAATCATTAGTACTCATAACTCAAGTTGGAGAACTCTCAAATAGCTCAAGGGAAAATCTTTAGGCATTTCATTTATTGATTTATTGAGTGGTCTTTAAACCCCTTTCCTTTTTGTTTGTCTCGTTTAAAATTTATTTGGATTTTTATTCGGGTCGAGTTATTGAGTCAATTGAAAGGGTATTTCCTTGTTCTGGGATCCTTTATCTTTTCTTTGTTTTAAATCATTGGGTTTAGACATAACTTCGGTGATTCTTAATCCTTTCAAAATGGCAGCAACATACCCTTTTTTGTGATTTCCTTCTATCAAAGAATCATACAAACGGTTGATTCCCACGCGATACACTTTGTATCGAAAGAGTTTTATCACTTCCAAGAAAATAAAAATTTCCTTTTGGGTTGGAAACTTGGAATCCTTTCGATTTCTCTATCGAAGATATACTTACGAAGTTGTTCCAATTTATTGATTGGAATTAACCCTAGATCCTTGCCCTTGAGAAATGAATTAATACTTTCTACTCGAGCTCCATCATGGACTATTTCCATTCCAACCCAACAAAAAAAAGAAAGAGAGGTTCGAGTGGAACAGAACAAACGATGTCGAGCCAAGAGCACCTTCATTCCTATATAAAATGGTGGATGTAAGAATCCACAACGGATCGTGTCCTTCAAGTCGCACGTTGCTTTCTACCACATCGTTTCAAACGAAGTTTTACCATAACATTTCTCTAATTTCGAGTCGGTATGCAATTGATTCAATTATAGAATCATGAATAATCATCGGTTCAGTCGGTACATAGTAATCTCTACTTTATTATTCTATATAATTATTCTATATAGACGGATTTTTCTGAAGAGGTTTTCGCAAGAATTTACCTTAACCCCATATATTTTTTTATTGTATAAATATTTAATTATACAAGATTTTTTTATTTTGTATTATTATATATTATAAAATAAAAACTAAAAAGAATATATATATAATAATATTATAAATAATAAACAAAACAAATAAATGAGTTCTTTTTGAATATCTACGTCTTCAAGTAACTCAATAGGATAGATTCACTAATCTCACACTTTTTAAGTACCAAAGACTTAACTTATAAGGAATCATTAAATAAGGAATCATTAAAAATATTGAATTTCTAATTTAGTTTCCTACTTTAAATATCATTTTTTATCATTTTTTGAATAAAGTTTTACAGTAAAAAAAAACCAACCCACCTTGATCATGATAAAAGAGATCCATTTCTATTTCTTTTGAAATTGAATCAATGATTTAAAATAAATAGATAGATCGAACAATAAAAAATTCTTTTTTTACAAAGAAAAACGAATGTCACTGAAATAGAGCGATAACAATATATACATATAAGCTATGCATTTCCTTATTTTATCTACGTATTTTTGTATTTTGTTTGACTTGAGATTCACTAATCTTTCTATAATCTTGTCATAAAGTAAAAAGTAAAGTGAATAAAATATATGAATCACCCCTGTCTCAATCCTTCCATAGATTTACAATTATTCATTAAAGCCAAACATGAAATACCTAAAAAGAAAGTTCAAATAAAATACATCGATTCCATATATAACTTGATTCTTTATTAAAAAGATTCGGACAGACGCAGATATTGAACTTAATCCCTTCCGTTTCTGATTAACTTATATCTACTCCCCGAATTCGATGGGAATAATAAATCATAAAAAAGGAGGGTCCTTTTTCTTTTTCGGGATGCTGACTATCTTGTCTAGGTACAAAGACAAACAAGTATAGATTAAGTCTTTGCTCCTTTTTTTTACCCTACCCTAACCCAGTATTAAGAAGAGACTTAATCCCCTTAATTGAATTCAATTATAGTACCAATAACTCCCTCTTGGTTAGAAATTTAGAGATTCACATAGAATTTTAATAATTGGGCTACTTTA